GCTAACGTAGCTTAACCAAAAGCATAACACTGAAGATGTTAAGACGGACCCTAGAAAGTCCCGCAAGCACAAAGGCTTGGTCCTGACTTTATTATCAACTTTAGCCAAACTTACACATGCAAGTATCCGCACCCCCGTGAGAATGCCCTAATAGTTCCCCGCCCGGGAATAAGGAGCTGATATCAGGCACAACCCTACCGAGCCCACGACACCTTGCTTAGCCACACCCTCAAGGGAACTCAGCAGTGATAAACATTAAGCCATGAGTGAAAACTTGACTTAGTTAAAGCTAAGAGGGCCGGTAAAACTCGTGCCAGCCACCGCGGTTATACGAGAGGCCCAAGTTGACAAACACCGGCGTAAAGCGTGGTTAAGTTAAAAATCGTACTAAAGCCAAACATCTTCAAGACTGTTATACGTAACCGAAGACAGGAAGTTCAACCACGAAAGTCGCTTTATCTGATCTGAATCCACGAAAGCTAAGGAACAAACTGGGATTAGATACCCCACTATGCCTAGCCCTAAACATCGATAGTACCACACACCCACTATCCGCCCGGGTACTACAAGCAATAGCTTAAAACCCAAAGGACTTGGCGGTGCTTTAGATCCACCTAGAGGAGCCTGTTCTAAAACCGATAACCCCCGTTCAACCTCACCCTTCCTTGTTTTACCCGCCTATATACCGCCGTCGTCAGCTTACCCTGTGAGGGACTAATAGTAAGCAGAACTGGTACAACCTAAAACGTCAGGTCGAGGTGTAGCGCATGGAGGGGGAAGAAATGGGCTACATTCGCTACCACAGCGAACACGAATGATGCACTGAAACACACATCTGAAGGAGGATTTAGCAGTAAGCTGGAAATAGAGCGTCCCGCTGAAACTGGCCCTGAAGCGCGCACACACCGCCGGTCACTCTCCCCAAAAGCCCCAATCAATTAACTAAAGCCTAATAATCAAAAAGGGGAGGCAAGTCGTAACATGGTAAGTGTACCGGAAGGTGCACTTGGTAAAATCAGAGCGTGGCTAAGATAGAAAAGCATCTCCCTTACACTGAGAAGTCGCCCGTGCAAGTCGGGTCGCCCTGATGCCCAACAGCTAGCCCACCTAAACAAACGCAACAACCCCCTGTTAATAACCCCTAAATACCCTAGTATTTAAACTAAACAAACCATTTTCCCCCCTTAGTATAGGCGATAGAAAAGGACAAACGGCGCAATAGAGAAAGTACCGCAAGGGAACACTGAAAGAGAAATGAAACAACCCAGTGAAGCCTAAAAAAGCAGAGATTAAAGCTCGTACCTTTTGCATCATGATTTAGCAAGTGTACCTCAAGCAAAGCGAACTTTAGTTTGACGTCCCGAAACTACGTGAGCTACTCCAAGACAGCCTAATTAATAGGGCGTACCCGTCTCTGTAGCAAAAGAGTGGGGAGAGCTTTGAGTAGAGGTGACAAACCTACCGAACCTAGTTATAGCTGGTTGTCCAAGAAATGAATAGAAGTTCAGCCTCTTAGCTTCTCTTTTCACACTAGCCTAACCCCTATTGATGCCTTAAAGAAACCAAGAGAGTTAGTCAAAGGGGGTACAGCCCCTTTGAAACAAGACACAACTTTATTAGGAGGGTCAAGATCATAATAACTAAAGCTAAGTGTTCTGGTGGGCCTAAAAGCAGCCATCCCTTTAGAAAGCGTTAAAGCTCGGACATACAACCCCACCTTCTTATTCTGATCACCTAATCTTACCCCCCTAACCATACTGGACCGTCCCATGCCCCCCCATGGGAGTGATTATGCTAATATGAGTAATAAGAGAGTCAAAGACTCTCTCCCTGCACACATGTACATCGGAACGGACACCCCACCGACCATTAACGGCCCCAAACAAAGAGGGCATTAGAGAACAGACCGAACAACCAGAAAAGCCTCAAACAATAAACCGTTAACCCCACACAGGTGTGCCCCCAGGGAAAGACTAAAAGAAAGAGAAGGAACTCGGCAAACATATAAGCCTCGCCTGTTTACCAAAAACATCGCCTCTTGTAGAATCAAAAATAAGAGGTCCCGCCTGCCCTGTGACTATTTGTTTAACGGCCGCGGTATTTTGACCGTGCGAAGGTAGCGCAATCACTTGTCTTTTAAATGGAGACCCGTATGAATGGCATAACGAGGGCTTAGCTGTCTCCTCTTTCCAGTCAATGAAGTTGATCTTCCCGTGCAGAAGCGGAAATATATTCATAAGACGAGAAGACCCTATGGAGCTTTAGACACAAAAGCAGCCCACGTTAAGCACCCCAAATAAGGGACTAAACCAAGTGGGCCCTGCCCTAATGTCTTTGGTTGGGGCGACCGCGGGGAATTAAAGAACCCCCACGTGGAGCGGGAGCACTTTTCCTACAGCCAAGAGCTACAGCTCTAGGAAACAGAATTTCTGACCAACAAGATCCGGCAATGCCGATCAACGGACCGAGTTACCCTAGGGATAACAGCGCAATCCTCTTTTAGAGCCCATATCGACAAGGGGGTTTACGACCTCGATGTTGGATCAGGACATCCTAATGGTGCAGCCGCTATTAAGGGTTCGTTTGTTCAACGATTAAAGTCCTACGTGATCTGAGTTCAGACCGGAGTAATCCAGGTCAGTTTCTATCTATGCTATGCTCTTTTCTAGTACGAAAGGACCGAAAAGAAGAGGCCCATGCCAAAGGCACGCCTCACCCTCACCTAGTGAAGCCAACTAAAATAGGCAATAGGGCATGCCCCTATGCCTAAGAGAAAGGCATGTTAAGGTGGCAGAGCCCGGTAATTGCAAAAGACCTAAGCCCTTTCGACAGAGGTTCAAATCCTCTCCTCAACTATGATATACACGCTCATTACACACATTATCAACCCCCTCACTTTTATTGTACCCGTTCTTTTAGCCGTCGCTTTTCTCACCCTTCTTGAACGAAAAGTGCTTGGATATATACAACTACGAAAAGGCCCAAACGTAGTAGGGCCCTACGGGCTCCTACAACCTATCGCCGACGGCCTTAAGCTCTTCACCAAAGAGCCTGTTCGTCCTTCCACCTCCTCTCCCTTACTGTTCCTCCTTGCTCCAGTTCTAGCGCTTGCCCTTGCCCTCACTCTATGAGCCCCCATACCCCTCCCATACCCTGTATTTGACCTTAACCTTGGTATTTTATTTATCCTCGCCCTCTCCAGCCTTGCAGTATACTCAACCCTAGGCTCCGGCTGAGCATCTAACTCAAAATACGCTTTAATTGGGGCCCTTCGGGCAGTAGCCCAAACTATCTCCTATGAGGTTAGCCTTGGACTAATTCTCCTCAATATTATTATTTTTACAGGCGGTTTTACACTCCAAACATTTAACATCGCCCAAGAAAGTGTCTGACTAATTCTACCTGCCTGACCCCTTGCCGCCATATGATATATCTCCACCCTCGCTGAAACAAACCGAGCCCCTTTCGACCTCACAGAAGGAGAATCTGAACTAGTATCCGGCTTTAATGTAGAGTATGCAGGTGGACCTTTTGCCCTCTTTTTTCTGGCAGAATACGCCAACATCTTATTAATAAACACACTTTCGGCCACCCTCTTCTTAGGGGCCTCTCACATCCCTTCAATCCCCGAGCTCACAGCCGTCAACCTGATGACCAAAGCAGCCCTTCTTTCAATTCTATTCCTTTGAATCCGGGCCTCATACCCCCGATTTCGATATGACCAGCTCATACACCTCATCTGAAAAAACTTCTTACCCCTCACCCTTGCCCTAGTTATCTGACACCTAGCCCTCCCTATCGCCTTTGCCGGGCTACCTCCCCAGCTATAACCCAGGAGCTGTGCCTGAAGAAAAGGGCCACTTTGATAGAGTGACTCATGGGGGTTAAAGTCCCCCCAACTCCTTAGAAAGAAGGGATTCGAACCCTACCTAAAGAGATCAAAACTCTTAGTGCTTCCACTACACCACTTCCTAGTAAAGTCAGCTAAATTAAGCTCTTGGGCCCATACCCCAAATATGTTGGTTAAACTCCTTCCTTTACTAATGAACCCCTACATCTTATCCTCCCTCCTATTTGGACTGGGCCTAGGGACCACCATTACCTTTGCTAGCTCCCACTGACTGCTCGCCTGAATAGGCCTCGAAATAAACACGCTAGCTATCATCCCATTAATAGCACAACACCACCACCCCCGAGCCGTCGAAGCTTCAACTAAATATTTCCTGACACAAGCAACTGGGGCCGCAATACTACTCTTTGCAAGTACCACCCACGCCTGACTTACAGGACAGTGGGACATTCAACAGATATCACATCCCCTCCCTGTCACACTGATTACCCTTGCCCTAGCCCTAAAAGTGGGTCTCGCCCCCCTGCACTCCTGACTACCCGAAGTTCTACAAGGGTTAGACCTTACCACTGGACTTATCCTGTCTACTTGACAAAAACTAGCACCTTTCGCCCTCCTTCTACAAATCCAACCTGCTAACTCAACACTCCTCATTGCACTAGGACTTACATCCACCCTTGTTGGAGGCTGAGGAGGCTTAAATCAAACACAACTACGCAAAATTCTTGCTTATTCATCAATTGCACATCTTGGATGAATAATTCTAATTATCCAATTCTCCCCTTCTTTAACCCTCCTTACTCTTCTTACATACCTTATTATAACATTCTCAACATTTCTTGTATTTAAACTTAACAGCTCCACAAGCATTAATGCTCTCGCTACCTCCTGAACGAAAGCCCCGGCCCTTACATCTTTAATACCCCTGATCCTCTTGTCCCTTGGGGGTCTCCCCCCACTTACAGGATTTATACCAAAATGATTAATCTTACAAGAACTAACCAAACAAGACCTCGCCACTACCGCCACCCTTGCCGCACTCACCGCCCTTCTTAGCCTGTACTTCTATCTCCGCCTATCGTACGCCATAGCTTTAACTATATCTCCTAACAACACAACCGGCATGACCCCATGACGCTTCCCATCATCACAAAATACCCTTCCCCTTGCCATTTCAACAACAGCAACTTTGCTACTACTCCCCCTCACCCCCACTGCAACAGCACTCTTAACCCTTTAGAGACTTAGGCTAATAGAAGACCAGGGGCCTTCAAAGCCCCCAGTGAGGGTGAGAATCCCCCAGTCCCTGTTAAGACTTGCAGGATATTACCCCACATCTCCTGCATGCAAAGCAGACACTTTAATTAAGCTAAAGCCTTTCTAGGTGGGTAGGCCTCGATCCTACAAACTCTTAGTTAACAGCTAAACGCCCAAACCAGCGGGCATCCACCTACCTTTCCCTCGCCTGTCGTACGAGTAGAGGCGAGGGAAAGCCCCAGCAGGTATTAGTCTGCCTCTTAAGATTTGCAATCTTATATGTTGAACACCTTGGGGCTTGGTAAGAAGAGGACTTAAACCTCTGTTTATGGGACTACAATCCACCGCTTAAAGCTCAGCCATCCTACCTGTGGCCATCACACGATGATTCTTCTCAACTAATCACAAAGACATTGGCACCCTATATCTAGTATTTGGTGCTTGAGCCGGAATAGTAGGCACAGCTTTAAGCCTCCTAATTCGAGCAGAACTAAGCCAACCCGGCGCCCTTTTGGGGGACGACCAGATTTATAATGTAATTGTTACAGCCCATGCTTTCGTAATAATTTTCTTTATAGTAATACCAATTATAATCGGAGGTTTCGGGAACTGACTCGTCCCCCTAATGATTGGCGCTCCTGATATGGCCTTTCCTCGAATAAATAATATGAGCTTTTGACTTCTTCCCCCATCTTTTTTACTCCTCCTTGCCTCTTCGGGGGTCGAAGCAGGGGCCGGAACCGGATGAACAGTCTACCCGCCCCTTGCCGGAAACCTCGCCCACGCAGGAGCCTCTGTTGACCTAACAATCTTCTCCCTTCACCTAGCAGGTATCTCCTCTATTCTTGGGGCAATCAACTTTATCACAACTATTATTAACATAAAACCCCCTGCTATCTCACAATACCAGACCCCGCTCTTTGTGTGGTCTGTTCTTATTACTGCCGTCCTACTGCTTCTTTCCCTCCCCGTTCTTGCCGCCGGCATCACAATACTCCTGACAGACCGAAATCTTAACACCACCTTCTTTGACCCCGCCGGAGGAGGGGACCCAATCCTTTACCAACATCTCTTTTGATTCTTTGGCCACCCTGAAGTCTACATTCTTATTCTGCCCGGGTTCGGTATAGTGTCTCACATTGTTGCCTACTACTCAGGTAAAAAAGAACCTTTTGGATATATAGGCATAGTATGGGCCATGATGGCTATTGGCCTTCTAGGCTTTATCGTATGGGCTCATCACATATTTACAGTCGGGATAGATGTAGACACCCGTGCTTACTTCACATCCGCTACAATAATTATCGCCATCCCAACGGGCGTTAAAGTGTTCAGCTGGCTTGCTACTCTTCACGGCGGCTCTATCAAATGAGAAACCCCTCTTTTATGAGCACTCGGTTTCATCTTCCTCTTTACAGTTGGAGGGTTAACCGGCATTGTCCTTGCCAACTCCTCCCTAGACATTGTGCTACACGACACCTACTACGTAGTTGCCCACTTCCATTACGTCCTATCTATAGGTGCCGTCTTTGCTATCGTTGCAGGCTTCGTCCACTGGTTCCCTCTTTTTTCAGGGTACACCCTTCACAGCACCTGAACAAAAATCCACTTCGGAGTAATATTCCTTGGAGTTAACCTCACCTTCTTCCCACAACATTTCCTAGGCTTAGCTGGAATACCCCGGCGGTACTCAGACTACCCAGATGCCTACACCCTATGAAACACTGTCTCTTCAATCGGTTCACTAATCTCCCTCGTAGCAGTAATTATATTCCTATTTATCATTTGAGGAGCTTTCGCTGCCAAACGTGAAGTCCTGGCCGTAGAACTTACAACAACCAACGTAGAGTGACTACACGGCTGCCCTCCCCCTTACCACACATTTGAGGAACCTGCATTTGTTCTAGTTCAATCAAACTAACGAGAAAGGGAGGAGTCGAACCCCCATATGCTGGTTTCAAGCCAGCCACATAACCGCTCTGTCACTTTCTTTATAAGACGCTAGTAAAACGGTACATTACACCGCCTTGTCAAGGCAGAATTGTGGGTTAAAGCCCTGCGTGTCTTAGCCTTACACCCCCCCCCCCATGGCCCATCCCTCTCAATTAGGATTTCAAGATGCAGCTTCACCTGTTATAGAAGAACTTCTTCATTTTCATGATCACGCCTTAATAATCGTCTTTCTAATTAGCACTCTAGTCCTTTACATTATTGTGGCAATAGTCTCCACAAAGCTAACCAACAAATACATCTTAGACTCCCAAGAAATTGAAATTATCTGGACCGTTCTCCCAGCAATTATCCTCATTCTCATCGCTCTTCCCTCCCTACGCATTCTTTACCTTATAGACGAAATCAACAGCCCCCTTCTTACAATCAAAGCCGTCGGCCATCAATGATACTGAAGCTACGAATACACAGACTACGAAGACCTTGGGTTCGACGCCTACATAATCCCCACTCAAGACTTAACCCCAGGCCAATTCCGGCTATTAGAGGCAGACCACCGTATGGTAATCCCAGTAGAATCCCCTATTCGAGTCCTAGTCTCCGCTGATGACGTCCTTCACTCATGGGCAGTCCCAGCCCTTGGAATTAAAATGGACGCAGTCCCCGGCCGACTTAACCAAACAGCTTTCATTGCATCCCGCCCCGGCATCTTCTACGGGCAATGCTCCGAAATCTGCGGGGCTAACCACAGCTTTATACCTATCGTAGTGGAAGCAGTCCCTCTAGAACACTTTGAAAACTGATCATCACGAATACTTGAAGACGCCTCGCTAAGAAGCTAAATAGGAAACAGCGTTAGCCTTTTAAGCTAAAGATTGGTGACTCCCAACCACCCCTAGCGACATGCCTCAGCTCAATCCCGCACCTTGATTTGCTATCCTAGTCTTCTCGTGATTAGTTTTCCTCGCCATTATTCCCCCAAAAGTAATAGCCCACACCTTTCCAAACGAACCAACGCTCCAAAGCGCCGAAAAACCCAAAACAGAGTCCTGAACCTGACCATGACAGTAAGCCTATTCGATCAATTTATGAGCCCCACTCTCCTAGGAATCCCTCTAATCGCCCTCGCCATCACCCTTCCTTGAATTATGTACCCTGCCCCTACAACCCGGTGGCTAAATAGCCGCTTCTTAGCCCTTCAAGGCTGGTTTATCAACCGCTTTACCCAACAACTTCTTCTCCCATTAAGCCTGGGCGGTCACAAATGAGCAGCCCTCCTAACCTCTCTTATGACCTTTCTTATCACCATAAATATGTTAGGCCTACTTCCCTACACTTTCACCCCCACAACACAACTTTCCCTAAACCTAGGCCTTGCAACACCCCTTTGACTAGCCACCATTATTATTGGGGTACGAAACCAGCCCACACATGCCCTAGGACACCTCCTGCCAGAAGGCACCCCAGGCCCCCTTATCCCTGTCCTTATCGTTATCGAAACAATTAGCCTGTTCATCCGCCCCCTAGCACTAGGTGTACGACTTACCGCCAACCTTACCGCCGGTCACCTTCTAATTCAACTCATTTCAACCACCGCCTTCGTTCTTCTATCTTCAATGCCCACTGTAGCCCTCCTAACCTCCACAGTCCTGGTACTCCTAACCCTACTTGAAGTTGCTGTTGCCATGATCCAAGCCTACGTATTTGTTCTTCTTTTAACCCTTTATCTTCAAGAAAACGTCTAATGGCCCATCAAGCACACGCATACCACATAGTTGACCCCAGCCCTTGACCCCTAACAGGGGCAATTGCGGCCCTACTGATAACATCAGGCTTAGCAACCTGGTTCCACTTCCAGTCTACAACCCTTATAACCCTTGGAATAGCCCTTCTTCTTCTTACTATATTCCAATGATGACGAGACATCGTACGAGAAGGCACCTTCCAAGGCCATCACACACCACCCGTTCAAAAAGGGCTCCGTTACGGCATAATCCTTTTTATTACCTCAGAAGTATTCTTCTTCTTAGGTTTCTTTTGAGCCTTCTACCATGCAAGCCTTGCACCCACCCCTGAGCTTGGGGGCTGCTGACCCCCTACGGGCATTACGACCCTCGATCCCTTTGAAGTCCCTCTCCTCAATACAGCCGTTCTTCTTGCCTCCGGAGTTACAGTCACATGAGCCCACCATAGCATCATAGAGGGCAAACGAAAACAAGCAGTCCAATCCCTAGCATTAACCATCCTCCTCGGATTTTACTTTACATTCCTACAAGGCTTGGAGTACTACGAAGCCCCTTTTACAATCGCAGATGGCGTATATGGCTCCACCTTCTTTGTAGCCACCGGATTCCACGGACTTCACGTAATCATCGGCTCCACATTTTTAGCCGTCTGTTTAATCCGACAGATTCTACACCACTTTACATCTGAACACCACTTCGGGTTTGAAGCAGCCGCCTGATATTGACACTTCGTAGATGTTGTATGACTATTCCTCTATATCTCAATCTACTGATGAGGATCTTAATCTTTCTAGTACTAAATGTCAGTATAAGTGACTTCCAATCACCCGGTCTTGGTTAAAGCCCAAGGAAAGATAATGAACCTAGTTACAACTGTAATTACTATTACTACCCTTCTTTCGATTGTTTTAGCCCTTATCTCCTTCTGGCTCCCTCAAATAACCCCGGACCACGAAAAACTCTCCCCCTATGAATGCGGTTTTGACCCCGTAGGCTCTGCTCGTCTACCTTTCTCCCTCCGATTCTTTTTAGTTGCCATCCTCTTTCTGCTCTTCGACCTAGAAATTGCCCTGCTTCTCCCCCTGCCTTGAGGAGACCAATTAACAACACCTCTAATTACATTTCTATGGGCCACAGCCGTTCTTATACTCCTCACCCTGGGCCTAATTTACGAGTGACTCCAAGGCGGCCTGGAGTGAGCCGAATAGGCAATTAGTTTAAGAAAAACCTTTGATTTCGGCTCAAAAACTTGTGGTTAAAGTCCACAATTGCCTAATGACCCCTGTTCACTTTGCCTTCTCATCGGCCTTCCTACTGGGCCTTACTGGCCTGGCCTTCCACCGAACCCACCTACTCTCAGCCCTTCTATGCTTAGAAGGTATGATACTATCTTTATTTATTGCCCTCTCTCTTTGGACCCTACAACTAGGAACCACAAGCTTCTCCGCAGCCCCAATACTCCTACTAGCATTTTCAGCTTGTGAAGCAAGCGCAGGCCTAGCCCTGCTGGTAGCCACTGCCCGCACTCATGGTACCGACCATCTTCAAAGCCTAAACCTCCTCCAATGCTAAAAGTCCTGATCCCTACCCTAATGCTTGTCCCCACCGCTTGAATAACTCCCCACAAATGACTTTGACCTACCACACTTATGCACAGCCTACTAATTGCTTTGGCCAGCTTCTTATGACTCTTAAGTGCGGCAGAGACCGGCTGATCCAGCCTCAACTTTTACATAGCCACAGACTCTCTCTCCACCCCACTTCTGGTCCTTACTTGCTGATTACTTCCCCTCATAATTCTAGCAAGCCAAAACCACACAGCATCTGAACCTCTCAACCGGCAACGAATATACCTCACCCTTCTAACATCCCTTCAAGTCTTTCTCATCCTAGCTTTCGGGGCTACCGAGATCATTATATTTTATGTAATGTTTGAAGCCACCCTCATCCCAACCCTCATCTTAATCACCCGCTGAGGAAACCAAACCGAACGCCTAAATGCAGGCATTTATTTTCTCTTTTACACCCTTGCCGGGTCCCTCCCCCTACTTGTTGCCCTCCTCCTCCTCCAAAACAGCACTGGCACCCTCTCACTTCTAACAATCCAATACTCCGACCCAGTCGAACTCTCCTCTTATGCCCACAAGCTGTGGTGAGCCGGATGCCTTCTTGCATTTCTTGTAAAAATGCCACTCTATGGAGTACACCTTTGATTACCAAAAGCACATGTTGAAGCCCCCATTGCAGGCTCAATAATCCTGGCTGCTGTACTCCTAAAGCTCGGAGGTTATGGGATAATACGAATGGTCGTAATACTTGAGCCCCTCACTAAAGAACTCAGCTACCCTTTTATTGTGTTCGCTTTATGAGGTGTTATCATAACTGGGTCAATCTGTCTTCGTCAAACAGACCTAAAATCCCTTATTGCTTACTCCTCTGTTAGCCACATGGGCTTAGTTGTAGGAGGCATCCTAATTCAAACCCCCTGGGGATTCTCCGGAGCCCTTATCCTCATAATTGCTCACGGACTGGCCTCCTCCGCACTCTTTTGTCTCGCTAATACAAGCTATGAACGAACACATAGCCGAACGATATTGCTAGCTCGAGGACTTCAAATGGTCCTACCTCTTATAGCGGCCTGATGGTTCATTGCCAGCCTAGCCAACCTAGCTCTCCCTCCCCTTCCTAACCTAATAGGAGAACTAATGATTATTACTTCTCTCTTCAACTGATCTTGATGAACAATTATCTTAACCGGCGCCGGTACACTAATCACAGCAAGCTACTCCCTCTATATGTTCCTCCTATCACAGCGGGGGCCTCTTCCAGCTCACATTATTGCCCTAGACCCTTCCCACACACGAGAACACCTACTCATGGCCCTACACCTCCTACCCCTAATTTTACTTATCCTAAAACCTGAGCTAATTTGAGGATGAGCCTCATGTAGATATAGTTTAACCAAAACATTAGATTGTGATTCTAAAGACAAGGGTTAAAACCCCCTTATCCACCGAGAGAGGCTCGCCAGCAACGAAGACTGCTAATCTCCGCAACCTTGGTTGGACACCAGGGCTCACTCGAAGTGCTCCTAAAGGATAACAGCTCATCCATTGGTCTTAGGAACCAAAAACTCTTGGTGCAAATCCAAGTAGCAGCTATGCATCCTACTTCACTAATAATAACTTCAAGTCTAATTATTATTTTTACACTATTGACCTACCCCGTACTTTCAACACTAACCCCTCAAACCAAGACCTCAGACTGAGCTATATCCCATGTCAAAACAGCAGTAAAACTTGGGTTCTTCGTTAGCCTTCTACCCCTTTTCCTTTTTTTCAACGAGGGTGCCGAAACAATCGTAACCTCTTGAACTTGAATAAATACTACCTGTTTTGATATCAACATTAGCTTTAAATTCGACCACTACTCCATTATCTTTACCCCTATTGCCCTCTATGTCACCTGATCTATTCTCGAATTTGCATCTTGATACATGCACACAGACCCCAACATAAACCGCTTTTTCAAATACCTTCTGATTTTTCTCATCGCCATAATCATCCTTGTTACAGCAAACAACATGTTTCAGCTGTTTATTGGCTGAGAGGGGGTGGGTATCATATCTTTCCTTCTCATTGGCTGATGGTACGGCCGAGCAGACGCTAATACCGCTGCCCTTCAAGCTGTAGTATATAACCGCGTAGGGGACATCGGTCTAATTTTTGCTATAGCCTGAATAGCCATAAACCTTAACTCCTGAGAAATACAACAAGTTTTCATCACCTCTAAAAACTTTGATCTTACATTCCCCCTCTTGGGCCTAATCCTTGCCGCTACCGGCAAGTCCGCCCAATTTGGTCTCCATCCTTGGCTACCCTCTGCCATAGAGGGTCCTACGCCGGTATCTGCCCTACTACACTCCAGCACCATAGTTGTCGCTGGCATTTTTCTGCTAGTACGTATGAGCCCTTTGTTAGAAAGCAACCAAACTGCTTTAACCACCTGCCTATGTTTAGGCGCCCTAACAACCCTTTTTACAGCCACCTGCGCACTCACTCAAAACGACATCAAAAAAATTGTTGCCTTCTCTACCTCAAGCCAACTAGGACTAATAATGGTTACCATCGGACTTAATCAACCCCAACTCGCTTTCCTACATATCTGCACCCACGCTTTCTTTAAAGCAATACTTTTCCTCTGTTCAGGCTCTATTATCCACAGCCTGAACGACGAACAAGACATTCGTAAAATAGGAGGCATGCACCACCTCACCCCTCTTACCTCCTCTTGTTTAACAATTGGGAGCCTGGCCCTTACCGGCACCCCATTCTTAGCCGGGTTCTTCTCAAAAGATGCCATCATTGAAGCCCTAAACACATCCAACCTAAACGCCTGAGCCCTCACTCTTACCCTCCTAGCCACCTCTTTCACCACCATCTACAGCCTGCGCGTAGTATATTTCGTTTCAACTGGTCACCCGCGATTTAACTCCCTCTCCCCTATTAATGAAAACAACCCCTCCGTGATTAACCCCATCAAACGTTTAGCCTGAGGAAGTGTTGTTGCCGGACTACTAATTACCTCAAACATCACCCCCTTAAAAACCCCCATTATAACTATACCTCCCCTACTTAAACTAGCCGCCCTCCTTGTTACAATTACAGGTCTTATCCTAGCCCTAGAACTAGCATCCCTTACAAGTAAACAATACCAAACCACCCCAAACTTGACCACACATCACTTCTCTAACATACTAGGCTTTTTCCCAACAATCATGCATCGCCTGACCCCTAAAGTTAGCCTGATTCTAGGCCAAACTATTGCTAGCCAAACAGTAGACCAAACATGGCTTGAAAAAACAGGCCCAAAAGCCATTGCCAACGCCAATCTCCCTCTAATCACCACAACTAGCAATACCCAACAAGGCCTTATTAAAACTTACCTCGCCCTATTCCTCCTTACTCTCACCCTAACTACCCTTATTACCACATACTAAACAGCCCGCAGAGTCCCACGACTTAGACCCCGGGTTAACTCCAACACCACAAACAACGTAAGCAAAAGCACCCAAGCGCTTAACACAAGCATCCCCCCTCCTGATGAGTACATAAGAGCCACCCCACCAATATCCCCTCGAAACACAGAAAAATCCCCCAGCTCATCCGCTGGAACCCAAGACACTTCATGCCACCCACCTCAAACAATACTCGAAACCACCACCACTCCTACAACATATATTACCATGTATATAAAAACAGGACGACTTCCTCAACTTTCTGGAAAGGGCTCAGCAGCCAAAGCTGCTGAATACGCAAACACTACTAACATCCCCCCCAGATAAATTAAAAATAAAACTAAAGATAAAAAAGGGCCCCCATGCCCAACTAAAACCCCACACCCTATCCCTGCTACAACCACCAGCCCTAAAGCAGCAAAATAGGGAGAAGGATTAGAAGCCACTGCTACTAAACCCAACACAAAACCCAATAAGAACAAAGACATAACATAGGTCATAATTCCTGCCAGGAGTTTAACCAGGGCTAATGGCTTGAAAAACCACCGTTGTTATTCAACTACAAGAACCTTAATGGCCAGCCTACGAAAAACCCACCCCCTACTAAAAATCGCAAACAATGCACTAGTTGACCTTCCAGCTCCCTCAAATATTTCGGTATGATGAAACTTTGGCTCCCTCCTCGGTCTTTGCTTAATCATCCAAATCCTAACCGGGCTCTTCCTCGCCATGCACTACACCTCTGACATCGCAACAGCCTTCTCATCAATCGGCCATATTTGCCGAGATGTCAACTACGGATGACTTATCCGTAACCTCCACGCCAACGGTGCCTCTTTCTTTTTCATTTGCATCTATATGCACATCGGACGGGGCCTTTACTACGGCTCCTACCTCTATAAAGAAACTTGAAATATTGGAGTCGTCCTCCTGCTCCTTGTAATAATAACCGCTTTCGTAGGGTACGTCCTCCCCTGAGGCCAAATGTCATTCTGAGGGGCCACTGTCATCACAAACCTTCTTTCTGCAATTCCTTACATTGGCAACGCCCTAGTCCAATGAATCTGAGGAGGGTTCTCAGTAGACAACGCCACACTCACACGATTCTTTGCCTTCCACTTCCTCTTCCCCTTCGTAATCGCAAGTGCAACCCTCATCCATCTGCTCTTCCTACATGAAACTGGCTCAAACAACCCCCTTGGTTTAAACTCAGATGCAGACAAAATCTCTTTCCACCCCTACTTTTCCTACAAAGACCTGTTAGGCTTTGCAGCGCTCTTACTTGCCCTCACAGCTTTAGCACTGTTCTCCCCAAACCTCTTAGGAGACCCAGACAACTTTACCCCTGCTAACCCACTGGTAACCCCTCCCCACATCAAACCTGAGTGATACTTCTTATTTGCCTACGCCATCCTTCGCTCTATCCCCAACAAACTTGGGGGTGTCCTAGCCCTCTTGGCATCCATCCTGGTACTCATAGTAGTGCCCATCCTACACACATCAAAACAACGAGGCCTAACCTTTCGCCCCGTAACCCAAGCCCTATTTTGAACTCTCATCGCGGACGTCGCCATCCTCACATGAATTGGAGGCATGCCCGTTGAACACCCCTTTATTATCATTGGCCAAATTGCATCTCTCCTATACTTCTTTCTTTTCTTAGCCCTATTCCCAATAGCAGGCTGAATAGAAAACAAAGCTTTAGGATGAGCTTGCAGTAGTAGCTCAGCGCCAGAGCGCCGGTCTTGTAAACCGGCCGTCGGAAGTTAAATTCCTCCCTACTGCTCAAAGAAAGGAGATTTTAACTCCTACCCCTAACTCCCAAAGCTAGGATTCTAAAATTAAACTATTCCTTGGCGTATGTACCAATACGATATATGTTTTATTAATATACATATATGTATTATCACCACAAATTTATATTAACCAAATCAATAGCATGTAAGGACATATATGTAATATCAACACATCTCGGTGTTCCTCATTCATATATCAACATAATACGAAGAGAAACATAAACCACATAGGACTTTATATAACATATTATTAATTCTTGGATGGGCGAAATTTAAAGACCCAACTAAACAAGCATTAGTTAAGTTATACGTTTCTCCACAACCCGTCAGATATCAGTATACGATGTAGTAAGAACCGACCATCAGTTGATTTCTTAATGCTAACGGTTATTGAAGGTGAGGGACAAGTATTCGTGGGGGTTTCACACAGTGCACTATTCCTGGCATTTGGTTCCTACTTCAGGGCCATTGATTGATGTTATTCCTCGCACTTTCATCGACGCTGACATAAGTTAATGTTGGAGTACATCCCCGAGATGACCCAGCATGCCGGGCGTTCTCTCCAGCGAGCCAGGGGTTCTCTTTTTTTTTTTCCTTTCACTTGACATAACAGAGCGCACACGGTATTAACAGACAAGGTATGAGCATTTATCTCGCCCACCGCGAGATATATTTTGAGTGTTGGATAGATATTCTAAAAAGAATTGTATAATTGTATCTCAAGAGCATAAAGAGAGATTTATCACTCGAACCTTGCTAAGATTCACCCCTGGTTCCTTCGCGTTAAACCCCCCCACCCCCTTAAACTCCTGAGATCACTAACACTCCTGAAAACCCCCCGGAAACAGGACAACCTCTACAAGCTTAATTGGGACGAAAAATGTGCTTATTTACATTATTAAAATAATGCGTGT